AATATATAAATATAATTATATAATAAAAATAAAAAATAAAAAAAATCAAACAAAGTGGAATAGATAGAACATTGGATCATGCCACATCACTTATTCTAGGGATCTTACGGAGCCTGTTCATGCATAACATGATTAGGGTATAATCATAGAAAAGATTCTCCTCAAGCTAACCGGCCTATCCTATGCTACATAAGGGGATTGACCTGATGGTTGGATGCAGAGACACATTGGGTTGTGAATTCCAACGTAGCGGAAAAAATCATATATCCGCATGGAACAATCAATAGTTCAAGTCACACACTCCCATAATCCATCCTCTTTTAGTAAAATATACTTCAACTATTCGTAACAATACAATACTTCAGAGTTGAAGAGAAGTATCCAAATAACATGCCTTAATTTTTCAATAATCCATATTTGTTTTGTAGCAATTAAATATTTTTGTTCCTCCCCTATATGATAAATTACAAATATATATGATCTGCCTTTTCTATAAAGGACCTGAAATGCCTTGCTTACGTATCATTGGGAAGTGCATTAACATAAATACGGCAGTAAGAAGAGGTAATACAAAAGTATGTAAACTATAAAAACGAGTCAAAGTGGATTGGCCCACACTAGCGCTTCCACGTAATAATTCTACTAGGGACGATCCTATTATAGGAATAGCTTCAGGCACGCCTGTTACGATTTTTACTGCCCAATAGCCAATTTGGTCCCGAGGTAAGGAATAACCAGTTACGCCAAAAGATGCGGTCAATACAGCCAGAACCACCCCCGTAACCCAAGTTAATTCGCGGGGTTTTTTAAACCCACCCGTAAGATACACACGAAATACGTGCAAGATCATCATTAGAACCATCATACTTGCTGACCATCGATGAACTGATCGAATTAACCAACCAAAATTGGCCTCAGTCATTATGTATTGAACAGAGGAAAAAGCCTCTGTAACAGTTGGACGATAGTAAAAAGTCATAGCAAAACCCGTAGCCACTTGTACTAAAAAACAAGTAAGCGTAATCCCGCCTAGACAATAAAATATGTTGACATGAGGAGGAACATATTTACTAGTTATATCATCTGCAATCGCTTGAATCTCGAGACGTTCTTCGAACCAATCATATACTTTATTGAGATAGGTAACCCAAGAAGGACTCCCCCTCTGAGAGCCACATATGAGAATTTCATCTCGTACGGCTCAAGCCGAAACACACAAATACTGGTTTCAATGGATATGGAATAGATAGTTCAAAACTTCTTGGGTCTTAGCCACGTCACTCTATTTGACCCAAAGATACGAAGTAAGAATAAGAAAAATCCGGAATCTCTTCTTTGTGATGATAATGCCAAGAAATACAATCTCAAGTTGGCTCCTCCATCTTTCTTTATGTTAATTATAACAGGCCTCTTGAATCTTCTCTTCCCTATCTTTTTTTTTTTGAACTTTATTTGATATTATTTGATAAGAATTATCTTGTTGAGACCCTATGAATCAATTGAAACCTCAGATTCATACTAGAACCACGATGATTTAAGAAAGCAAAAGCTAAACTAAAAGTTTCTCTGAGTAAAAACCATTTGATCATCACTTATTCAATGAATGTAATGACTCAATAAAATCTATATCTATAGCTATAGAAAGAGTTTTCTTTTGGTCAAAACTGAAAGGAAAAATTTGTTTGATTTCTAAAAGTGATTTCGAAAAGGCCTATTTCCATCCGCTTGCGAGGTCTGAAGAATAGGTATGAATCATAGTTCAAATATTTCTTTTATTGATCTATTCTATTCTTTTATTGATCTATTCTATATAGTCCGTGCTCCAGAGACTAGAATAAATATCTGACGAAGTAGAATCATCTTGATAGAGATGACAGGTACATTCTCTGTATTATCAATAGGATCAATTATAACAAGTCACACGCTCATATTCCGGAAATGAAATATTGAAACAAATAAATTTCACGATCGAACTACCAGAATAGTCTATAAATACAAGTCTTAAGCAATCTTAAGTTGAAGTATTAAGTAAGTTTAAGTAAAATAATCCTTTTTTATTGATTTATTGAAAAATAAAGACTTCCCGTTTTTATAAACTAATTCATTGAAATTCCGTCCAGTAAAATGGAAGAATTATAAATTTCCAAAATAATAGATAAAAATATTGCAAATAGAGCCATTGCAACCCCCATAAGTGGTGTAGTCCCCCATCCTGGAGCTACTTTTCCATATTCCGAATTCAATGGTTTCAATAAATTCCCTACGTTAGTTCGTCTTGGCCCAGATCTAGAACTACTCTCAACGGTTTTTGTAGCCATAAATCCTCTTTCATCATGAGTTGAAATCTTTTGACTTTGTATATCCTTCCGTTTTAGTTGTAAATAAACGACATTGTGGTGATCCATTGTGATCTTGAAATTATCGAAAAATGGAAACAGCAACCCTAGTCGCCATCTCCATATCCGGTTTACTTGTAAGCTTTACTGGGTACGCCTTATAT